TCTCAAACTGTTTCTTTTTAAGAACCAAAAAGATTTGTGCCAGAATAACAGATGCCAAGAAGAAAAAAAGGCCTTGGACACGCGATGGATCTTGAAGTACTATTTCTGCATCTCCCTGACCAAATCCACCCACATTGGGATTACTCGTTAATGGTTGATCAAGCTTGATGGATTCACCCTCTGAAACAAGAAGTTCTGGTCCCGGAGGTATAATATCAACGACTGAGTGTCCATCCAATGCATCCGCTATGGTTATTTCATACCCCCCTTTTTCTTTACGTATTATTTTGCTTACTATACCCGATGCTGTAGCATTATAGACTGTATTATTACTCTTGCTCCCATCGGGATAAATCTGACCCCTTCCCCTATTACCGCCCACGTATATCGGATATTTTAAGAAGTAAACGTCTTTCTTAGTAATGGGGTCCGGAGACAAAATAGGAAAAGTGATTTCACTATATTTCTGACCAGGAACAGGACCTATCACAAGAATATTTTTTTTAGTAGGACGATAACTCTGAAAAGAAAGATTGCCCATCTTTTCTTTCATTTCCGGAGAAATACGATCGGGGGGGGCTAATTCGAATCCCTCAGGTAAAATAAGAACGGCCCCTACATTCAAAGACCCCCTTTTCCCATTAGAAAGAACTTGTTTCAGTTGAATATCATAAGGAATTCTAACAACTGCTTCAAATACAGTATCAGGAAGTACGGCTTGGGGAACCTCAATATCCACGGGCTTATTAGCTAAATGACAATTGGCGCATACAATACGCCCAGTCGCTTCTCGTGGATTTTCATAACTCTGTTGTGCAAAAATGGGATATGCATGTGAAATAGATGTCCAAGTTATTACATATATAAATATAATGATCGATACGGAAATGGATCGAGTCATCTGTTCCTTTATCCAAGAAAAGATATTTCTATTTTGCATGGTCCAATCATTGATCCCGAAAATTTCTACAATAAATTGGGTAGGTTGCTAGTAGAGTTCCCTATCCACGATTCTGCTATTTTACTGGAATCCAGGAGGAATTTCCTAGATGGATAGAAACATAAAGAATGAGTAAGATTCAAAATGGTTTGTTTATGTACGAAGTGAAAAACATTATGATTAGATTCATATCAGTGGATCATTCTTTAGTCATTCATTGAATGATAAATCACTACAAGTGACGGAGATACACGATTTAAATAACGGAAGATCCAATATTTTAAAATTGTATCTAGAATGACTGGAAAGGTGGAAACAAGACCAGATATAATTTGATTATTATGAGAAAATCCAAAATCCTTGTATATAGAACTAATAATTAGTTCCCAACCGTGAGGCGAGTGGAATCCGATACATAAATCAGTTAATAAAAGAATAGAAAAAGCTTTTATTGTGTCGCTTAAGTTATAGATAAATTCCCGAACCCAAGAATTAATAATAACAAGTTCTTCATTACCCAGAATAGAATAACCACTTAGAATAGCGAAACTTATTAGATTTGTCGAAAAGTGTAAAATGGTATGGATATGACCCTCATTGTACATCTTGACCAATTGTATCGTTTCTTTGTGTATTCCTATACGAAACTTTTGTATATGTGTATCCGGGTACTCCTTTATCATTTCGTCCAAAAGGAAGAGTTCTTCTAATTCTATGAATTTTTCTAGAACGTTCTTTTCTTGAATCTCATTCAAAACAATTTCGGATTGCCCAGCATTCCACCAATTAGTAACCAAAGATTCCATACTCTTATTAAATGAGAGAGAAATCCACCAGGGCAAAAAGACTATAGATGTAAGATATAGAAGGGGGTTGAATGCTTTCTTTTTTGGCATTTTTAATCTTTGAATTGTTAATGAAACCACTTCATTCCTCGATTCTATCCAATCTGATATTTCCATGAAACGTGAGTTCTATAACAAGGTGTATTGAATCCATAGACCTATTTCCCCCTTTTTAATTAATTGGTTAGTCCTTGGATCTGGAAACAATATTTTGTTTTATTATTTCTTCATTCGAAGCAATTGCACCCTTTCGATGAATGCCCGAACGAGCAAATGAATATTTTTTATGATCCATCTATATCTAACATATCAATTCAAAAATTATTGGACCAAAAAAAAAGATGAATTCTATAGTCTGAACTGTTGAGATATATGTGATGAATCCATACTTAGTATACTTGTTACTAGTATGAAAAACTGGTTTTGGTGGACAAAAACCACTTTGTTTTCTGTTTTCTGGTTGTTCCATATGCGTCCGCTTTTGCTCGAACGAGCGCCCTGAAAAAACTTAAGTTGTTATATAACAACAAATATAATTCATGAGGTCCTTACTCAATGCTGCGAAAGCATTCATTCTTCAATTCATTTCAAAATACTTCAATTGGTACGCGCAAAAAATAGGCCAATTCTGCAGCCTTTTGTTCAATTTCTCGCGGAGTCAAATTCTCATCAGTACGAGTCAGGGGAACGGCACCCTGGCCTCTGATTTCCATATAAAGTACACGCCGAGGATAAATACCTTCCTTAACCTCTATTCTAATCGACTGGATATCTTTCATAAGGAATCGAAGGAATATGCGACGATTTCTTCCAGGGAATCCCCAACGAAAAATACACACTATTCCTTTTTTTCTATCGAATCTATCATAACCACTACCTACATTCCACGAAATTGTGCACCACAAATAGGAGCTAATGAACAGACCCGCGATCCCGTAGAAAGACATCACGATCCCTTGTGGAAAAAAAAGGATTTGCTGAGAAGGAAATAAGGATATCAAATTCCTACCAAGGTAACTAGAAGTTCCAACCAATAAGAATCCCAGCGAACCTAAAAAAAGGAGACAAGCCCAACAGAAATTACTTGTTTTTCGAGACCCCGTTATAAGTTCTATCCATATACGTTCTGATCGCCAGTTCATACTAGATCCAGTTGTTTCATTTTATTGGAATTGAGAGAATAACCAAAATGAATTTGACTTTATTTTTTGTTTTGTTCCCGAAGTAACTCTCATCAACTAGCACTATTATTATGATGTGAACCATTCGGAGTAATTCATCGAATCAGTTAGATATAAAAAAAAGATCTTATAGGATCCCACTATGGATATCTACATACATATAGATATTTTTGCTTTACATTTCATACATCTGCCGACCCATTTAAAAATAGATATAATGCAGTTATCCATATATCATGTTTCCAGGTGCATAACAGCTCTTTCATTTGTGTTCGGAAGAATACCCATACATACTCTATTCCACTAAATAAATAGATATCTGTATTATGATCCAAATCCGAGTCTTGAAAAAAAAAAATGGATGAGATTGGGTCCCATCAAATCTAGACAATCTTGTTTTTTTGAACATAAAAAGATAGAGAAGCCATTGCAATTGCCGGAAATAATAGACCCACTAAAGGCACAAAAAAAGAGGGTAAGTTGAAAGTTGTCATAGAATGGATACCTCGATTTAATATTTGTACCTGTTATAAAGATATCTTATGATAAGTATATCTATTATCAGTATATAATAATAGGTATAGGTACAAGACATGAAGAACTAAATAAGTGTACCTATTCACCTTTATTTTATCTATTTTTTTTTTTTATTATTGTTCTCTTATACTTATCTTCTAATAAATACCAAAAAGGTTTATTACACGTTATCAAAGGATTCTAACGAATCCGATCCAACAGAGATTCCTAGTAAAAAATGGAAGTTATCGGGGAATATAGAAAATAAATGTAAGATTCCTATTCCCTATTTTCTACATTTGAATTATTCAATCATTTTTTTAATAATTTAGCGTATGAATTAACTCTTTCATCCTGTTGATAGAGTCTTCCTGATTACTAATCAGAAATATAGGTAGAAATAAAATGGATCTGGAGGAAATAATCAAAAGTGATTATAAACAACTTCTGATTCTTTCTTTATACAATTAGATCTTATGACCTCAAGTAAAACTCTATGCTTATTCTTTTTTTTGATTACTTATTACTATAATTTGATTACTTATTACTATAAATAGAAACTAAATACTTGTTTTGTTCACCTCAAAGAAAAAAAGAACTGAATTAAACGATCTACTTGATTGAATTTTGATTCAAGGGAAAGAAACCGTGAAGCTGAAATAACTCACTCAGAATACCTTTTAAAGGATTACGTGGTACGATTGGGTCGAATAAGCCCTTATGGAATAAATACTCAGCTTCTTGTGAACCATCGGGTACTGTCTTATTCAATGTTTGTTCAATTACTCTTTTACCCGCAAATGCAATGTAGGCATTAGGTTCGGCAATAATGATATCTCCTAACATACCAAAACTGGCAGTCACTCCACCGGTTGTAGGAGATGTAAGGATTGATACGTAGAATAACTTTTTATTTGATTGATAATTATATGAAGCTGAAGATATTTTAGCCATTTGCATCAAGCTCAAACTTCCTTCTTGCATGCGCGCTCCTCCGGAAGCACACACTATAATAAGAGGTAAAGATCTATTAGTAGCATATTCAATCAAACGGGTGATTTTCTCGCCTACTACGGATCCCATACTGCCCCCCATAAACTGAAAATCCATAATCCCAATTGCTATGGGAATACCCTTTAGTTGACCTATGCCTGTTTGAACCGCCTCGGTTAACCCTGTCTTTTTTTGATAAGAATCAATACGATCTTTATAAGGTTCCTCCTCCGAATGAAATTCAATCGGGTCCACGGAAACCATGTCCTCATCCATAGCATCCCAAGTGTCTGGATCAATCAAAAGTTCGATTCTTTCTGAACTACTCATTTTCAAATGATATCCACATTGTTCACAAATATTCAGTTTTAACCTAAAAAATTTTTTATAATTTAATCCATAACAATTTTCGCATTGAACCCACAAATGTCTGTATTTTTGACTTGTATCGAGATCATTAGAATTTCCTATCATATCGAAATCACTTCCATTTGCGCTAGTTTGTATACTGAAACTCTCACTGTC